GTTGCCGAGATCTATCTTTTTCTAAATATCCTTGTAATTCTTCCATTTACATTTCTACTTGAGCCAGAGGCAGGAGGTTTTTCTTGGTTTATCAAATGATATATACATAGTGCAATATGGTCAGAACAGGGTATTATGTATTGTATTATGTATATAGTATAGTAAGAAAAAAATATATACCCCGGAAAAGAAAGAGGGAGTCCAATCAACAGATCTTTTTACCTTCCTTTTCTATCCAATTGGTTTATGTTCGTTATAATTACAACAGGAGAAAAAATCCTTTATTTTTGCAACCCAATCGCTCTTTTGACTTTGGAATAAATTCTCTTTATCAATATACTGTTTCTTCTACACATCCGTCTACAATCCATAATAAAGAATAATTAGGATTCTGAAAAAAAAAAAGAAAAAATCAATGGTTCACTCACAGGAGAACCCACTCTTTCCCGCATTAGGCACTAATTCATTTTTAACGTCTAATTAGATCGGGTAATCATTCCAATTAAGAACATAAGCTCGTTGCTTTTTATTTTACCAGAATTGGAGCCATAGAGCTCTATCCATTTATTCACTAGACCCAACTGTAAATGTGAATTTCTTTTGTCCCCTTCCAAAAATCAAAACAATCTTTTGGAACTGTAATGATCCGGTAAGGATAAACTCAAAGTTCTACTTTAACTTTGACTTTCATTTCAAATTAAATAAATTAATAAAATCAATTTATTATTTTATTTGATTTTCTATTTTATTACGACATGCTGTTTTTTCCATTCATTACCCTTGAGGATCAGTCGTGGTCCTATAGACTATACCAATAGTCTGGACGAATTTGTTGCTTCATCCAAATGTGTAAAAGATCATAGTCGCACTTAAAAGCCGAGTACTCTACCGTTGAGTTAGCAACCCGGATAAATAGGATATGTAGATACGATCAAAATATAAAAATCAATTGAATTGCACTGCACGACCCTATCAAAACATTGAACTAGCAACACATCGAAAAGAAAGATTTTCTGATCAATTAGAAACACAAAATACCAAAGTTAGCAGATCGGATTAAAAATATTCCTAATCGAAATGTAAAAATTATGGCAGACCACCCATTTTTTATCAAATTCTTTTTTGATTTTCCCTAAGAAAATACATCCTGTATGAGAGTAAATGCAGCAAGGCAAACCCATCATTTGAGTGAAGGAAACAAAAAAATCAATATGGGGTGGGGATAAACAGCCCTATTTATCTATGATCGAATTATATTTGTTCGATACACCATTGTCAATATAAAAGCAATGTTGAGAAAGTAAATCAAGTAAATAAAATAAAGACTTGTGTTGGATTGGCACAACATAAATAAGAAATTGGAATGGAAAAAATTAAGGAAAAGGTAAATAAAAAATCCCCGGTTTATTCAATCAATAAAAGTACGATAAGCAAGCTTAACCCCTTGTTTGTTGTTAAATTAAATTCCCCCACCAAAATATGAATAAAGCAAGAAAAAGGAAAATGGTGTGTAAATAGAAATAATTACACAAGGATAGATACTAGTTACCCTTCCCTACTTTATTTTATTTATTTAATAATTTTGTTTTTTCCTTTAATTAACTCAAAGTTCTTTCTTTAAAGAATTCTGCCTTCTTTAAAATATCATAAACAGTTCCTGTAGGTTGAGCACCTTTTTCAAGGAAATATAGAATAGCAGGAACATTTAAATAAGTTTGATTCTTTATCGGATTGTAAAAACCTACTTTTCGAAGATCTCTTCCTTCTCTTCGAAATCGAACATCAATTGCAACGATTCGATAGATGGCTCATTGGGATAGATGTAAATAAACAATGCCCCCCCTAGAAACGTATAGGAGGTTTTTTCCTCATACGGCTCGAGAAAAATGATTCCAATTTCTGTATATAATAGCAAGTGGATCCATAAAATCATGAATTTTACTATAATTTGAATTGAGTACTTTTTTCTTCTTCCTTACAGAAAAAGGAAGAAATCTCATTCATACTCATAACTCAAGTTGGGTAATTCTGACAAGAGAATCCTTAGACATTTATTGAGCCGTCTCTAAACTCTTTTGTTTGTCTCATTTCGAATCCATTTTTATTCCTCAGTCTGATCCAATTGTTGAGACAATTGAAAATAGTGTTTCCTTGTTTCGGAATCCTTTATCCTTGCTTTGTGAAATCATTGGGTTTAGACATTACCTCGGGGATCCTTATTCCTTTCAAAATGGCAGCAACATACCTTTTTTTGTTATTTCTTTCTATATAAATAGAATACGAATGATTGATTCCCTTGTGATACACTTTTCATCGAAATAGTTTTACCAATTTCGGAAAATTTGACTTTTCAAACTTGTTCTGAATTTGAACCTTTCGATTTAGAATTTATATATAGTGAGGATATACTTACAGAGTTGGTCTAACTTATTGATTTTCACTAACCCTAGATTCTTTCCCTTGAAAAATGAATCAATCCTTTCTTCTCGAGCTTCATCATGTACTATTTACTTATAACCCAACACAAATTAGGTTCCGGGCAGAACAGAACAAACTATGTCGAGCCAAGAGCATCTTCATTACTATAGAAGATGGCGGATGTAAAAATCCACAGCCAACCATGTCCTTCAAGTCGCACGTTGCTTTCTACCACATCGTTTCAAACGAAGTTTTACCATAACATTCCTCTAATTGAAATTTCAAAGCGGTATGGAATTGATTCAATATAAAATCATGAATAGTCATTGGTTCAACCGGTATATAATATTTCTATCTATGGATAAATAAGTATTTATCCGGATAAGGGTCAGCAAGGATCAAATTTATTTAATTTAACCCCATATTCTATCATATGAATTGAATGAAAATAAAGATATTCAATTTTACCCACATTTGACACTTGATTCCGTTTGTGAGAAACCAAACGAATTCTCAGATATGATTCTTAGAACCATTCTGAAAATTAATAAGAAAAGATTTTTACCTTTAACAAATTATTGTTTCATGTGGAATGCAGTGTGATCCCATCTTTCGTTTCATGAAAAACGATCTGGGACGGAAGGATTCGAACCTCCGAATAACGGGACCAAAACCCGCTGCCTTACCGCTTGGCCACGCCCCATTTTGATTTCTATTCGAAATTAATCAACACTAATATTGGTATTGGTTATTCGTCAATCCCAACCCAAATACACAAAAACATATGGGATATTTTGTTGCTAGGATTCAAGACATGTAGATATAGAATCAAAAAAATTCATTGATCATTACATAGAATTCAATTAAGATATTGTATGAAAGTTGAATTCCTTATATTCTCATTTTAGAATGATAATGGGGGGAGGGATTTTTTATTTGGGAAAGTCCGAACCGAAGAAAAAGAAGGATTTCTTGATCTGCCTTTTTCATTTTTCCTTATAAAAATAACTCAAAATTATCTAATCCACAAGAACGAAATGCTTGTTATGCTTAATATCTTTAGTTTAATTGGTATCTGTCTTAATTCTGTCCTTTATTCGAGTAGTTTTTTCTTCGCCAAATTGCCCGAAGCTTATGCCATTTTCAATCCAATCATAGATGTTATGCCTGTCATACCTGTACTCTTTTTTCTCTTAGCCTTTGTTTGGCAAGCCACTGTAAGTTTTCGATGAAATCTTTAATACTCTGCTAAATTGATGATGTATTCGATAAAAAAATTCTAAAAATTGATAAGATCAGATAAGTCTTACATTACGAACCCTCGATTCAAAAATCGAAATTCTTGTATATTGAATGAATAACCGCAGCGATGAATTTGGATCAGCCTTTTCCCCGTTCTCACCTTCCGGTGAGTATGGACTATTAGGTACTCCACAATACCTAATTATTGATATGACAAGAAATTTCGGGTAACGAATGAATCAAAATCTTATTACAAATAAATTCGTCTTATTTTGCATTTTTTGGGGTGTCAAAACAAAAAAAAAATGATATATGTGGTAAAAAATAGGCAATCTATTCCCCTTTTTCAAAAAAAAATGATCTTGGAGATTGTGTAATGCTTACTCTCAAACTCTTTGTTTACACAGTAGTGATATTCTTTGTTTCCCTTTTTATCTTTGGATTCTTATCTAATGATCCAGGACGCAATCCTGGACGTGAGGAATAAAAAATTTCTAGTTTTTTTTGCTTTTTTCGAAATTAATTCTTAATAATCTTATTTGTTTCATACATTTAACTATGATAAAATCAAGGGATGAGAATCTTTTCGAATTCGAAAATACCAAGTGATCAGAGAAAGCGGAAAGAGAGGGATTCGAACCCTCGGTACAAATAATTCGTACAACGGATTAGCAATCCGCCGCTTTAGTCCACTCAGCCATCTCTCCTAATTCCAAATTGAAAATTTGTTATGTGATGTAACACGTGAAATAAAGATTGATAAAAATCCACCTTCTTCTCTTTATTTTCTTTTTTCATTTGATTTTTTTTTATTTAATCTTATTTAACTTTTCCAAATTATTATTATTTATTTTATTATATTATTCTATTTTAATAAAAAAAAATATTATTTTATTATATTATTAAAATAGAAATTCGAAATATTCTAAAATATTCTAATAAATAATAGAAATTTTTTAAATAGCTATTAAAATTTAAACTAAGAAAAATAAGAAAAAAATAGAAAAAAGCAATTGATCAGGAATTCAATATAGATAATGACTCAAAACGGATCTCCTCAATAGAAAGAATATCTTAGTTCTTTGATTTTATATGAAAGGTTTATTTTCCCGGCCTGATCTGCTTAAGTACTGGCCGGGACATTTCTTCTTTTTTCCATTGATTATTCTTTTTTTTTCTTTTTCTCAGTTTATTACTTAATTTCTTACTGTTGTCAAGTAAGGAATAAAAAAAGACATATGATAACATATTATATATATATAAATACATTAAACAATATTAAATTACATTTAACAATTTGAAACATTCAAAATATTTCTATTCTAATAGAATAGAACTCA